ATATCCAATATCACATATACATGTCTTTCTTCCATAACGTAAACCAACTATTTATATCTTAGATTCAAACAGTTCGTATCTTAAAGTCAATCGTATTCTAGAATCATTCTTGGAAACATACACAAAAGTTGGCTTACAGTCATTCGATCTCATATACCAATTCTGTCCCCCTCTCCCAACTACCCCATTTTTTATGAATCTCATTTTTTGTAAATTCTTCGATTTCTTTTATTTATCATTATCGAACATGGCTACAATCAAAATAGACGAATTCAGTAGGTCGAATCATCTTATGGAAATAAATATAAGTATTTGGTTGCAGTAAGGTCATTCAATTTATTATTATTACTATTTTCTTTTGGTCAATCTCTTTTGGTCAATCATTGAATTGAATAAAATCGACTGAAATGGGAATCCTTCTATAAAGCATCTTTCTTTTCTTTTTTTTTTTTTTTTTTAATCACACGCCGTGTAAATTGCGATACTATGATACTATAAGAATTTTTATTCAAATAATGACTCCAGATATTTGATATTGGAATTGAATGAACAAAACAATAGAATGCGAATATTCATTGGCGACGAAGTATGATATACTAAAACCAAACAGGAATTTTAGGAAAAAGATCTTTTAGATCTCTTTCCCCTTTTTCCAATTCCCCAATATCGTAATTTTTTTCTATGACTCTTGGTCGTATATCCTGTATTTATATATTTCTATTTGTATATTGATATTTCCTAAGTAGATTATTTTGCGTTATGCATACATTGCCTTATTCTAAGCTAAAAAAAGAGACTATTTCGAAAACTAGTCAATGATGGCCCTCCATAGATTCGCCTATATAAGCCGCAGCTAAAGTTGCAAAAATAAGAGCTTGAATACCGCTTGTAAATAATCCAAGGAACATGACAGGTATAGGAACCACTAAAGGTACTAAAGAAACAAGAACAACAACCACTAATTCATCAGCTAATATATTCCCGAAAAGTCGAAAGCTAAGTGATAAGGGTTTTGTGAAATCTTCTAAAATGTTAATGGGTAAAAGGATTGGAGTCGGTTGAATGTATTTACTGAAATAGTCTAATCCCTTTTTAGAAAGACCCGCATAGAAATATGCTACTGACGTGAGCAAAGCTAAAGCAACGGTAGTATTTATATCATTCGTAGGTGCGGCTAACTCCCCCCGAGGTAACTGTACGATTTTCCAAGGTAAAAGAGCACCTGACCAATTAGAAACAAAAATAAATAGAAACAAAGTTCCAATAAAGGGAACCCATGAACCATATTCTTCTCCAATCTGAGTTTTGCTCACGTCTCGAATGAATTCAAGGACATATTCGAAGAAATTTTGACCGGCAGTCGGAATAGTTTGTGGATTCCGAACAGCTATAAGGGCTGAACCTAATAAGATAGCAATTACAACCCAAGAAGTAATAAGTACTTGGGCATGAACTTGAAAACCTACTATTTGCCAATAAAAATGTTGGCCTACTTCCACACCGGATATATCGTATAACCCCTTTAGTGTGTTGATGGAACATGATATAACATCCATATTGCCCTCTGACAGAAATATAAATATAACTTGAAAAGAAATTATTTTGATTCAACCTTCTCCTTTTCGACTTATCCACTTGCATTAGAATTATCTATTTTGAATACCCGCTAATCACATAAGATCCACATTTTTTATTTCTTTTGTGCGATTTAAGAAGAGTAGCTGATTCCATAAATCTATGTAGTTACCAAAAAAAATTGATTTATCTTATTATTAATCAAGGAGTTCGTATATAGCTAGAACGACCCTCACAAATTGCAAATACGAATTTGGTAAGAATTAATCGGATTGAAGCTATAGCGTCATCGTTTGCTGGAATCGAAATATCTGCGAGATCGGGGTCACAATTTGTATCGATTAAACAAATTGTTGGAATTCCCAAAGTGATACATTCTCGAAGAGCCGTATATTCTTCTTGCTGATCAACGACGATTACAATATCGGGTACCCCCGTCATATATTTAATCCCGCCCAGATACGTTTGCAAGCGCGATAATTGTCTCTTCAAGATAGCTGCATCTCTTTTGGGAAGACGGTTGAGTCTCCCCGCTTTTTGTTCTGTTCTCAAATCCCTGAACTTATGAAGTCTCGTTTCTGTAGTGGACCAATTCGTTAACATACCACCGAGCCATTTTTTATTAACATAATGACACCGGGCCCTTATTGCAGCTCGCGCTACGAAATCTGCTGCTTTATTTTTGGTACCAACAATTAAGAATTGTTTTCCCCTACTTGCTGCATCAAAAACTAAATCACAAGCTTCTGATAAAAAACGAGCAGTTCTAGTCAGATTTGTAATATGAATACCTTTCTGTTTTACAGAGATATAAGGTGCCATTCTAGGATTCCATTTCCTAGTACCATGACCAAAATGAATTCCTGCTTCCATCATCTCTTCCAAATTGATATTCCAATATCTTCTTGCCATTTCTCCCCATACT